TTCTGTTTCCAGAGTAGGATCGGCAGCTCAAATTAAAGCCATGAAACAAGTAGCCGGCAAATCAAAATTGGAACTAGCTCAATTTGCAGAGTTAGAAGCCTTTGCACAATTTGCTTCTGATCTAGATACAGCTACTCAGAATCAATTGGCAAGAGGTCAACGATTACGTGAGTTGCTCAAACAATCCCAATCAGACCCTCTCGTGGTGGAAGACCAGATAGCTACTATTTACACCGGAACGAATGGATATCTTGATGCATTAGAAATTGGACAGGTAAAGAGATTTCTCGTTGGGTTACGTACCTACTTAACAAAGAATAAACCAAAATTCCAAGAAATTCTATCTTCTACCAAGATATTCACCGAAGAAGCTGAAATCCTTTTGAGAGAAGCTATTCAGGAACAGATCGAACTCTTTCTACTTCAGGAACAAATATAAAGATAAATGGATCGCTCTTATTCTATTTTTAATTTTTAGTACAAGAGAAATACTTGATAAATATTTCTTATTTGAATCATTTAAAAAGGACCTTTTATCCTTTTTAAAATCTAGTTCTTTTTTCTATTCTCTATCTAGAATAGATAGATAGAAAGAAATTGCGTCCAATAGGATTTGAACCTATACCAAAGGTTTAGAAGACCTCTGTCCTATCCATTAGACAATGGACGCCTTTCATTCCTATTTTCACATTTTTATAAAAAAAAATTAGACGAATTTAGGGAATACAAGAAAAAGAAAGATGCATATTCAAATGGATAATGCATCGTTCTATCATATGAAGTTAAGGAATATATAGCGGGTAGCGGGAATCGAACCCGCATCGTTAGCTTGGAAGGCTAGGGGTTATAGTCGACGTTGGTTGATCATTTTAAACATCTCTAATTCAAAACCGAACATGATCTTTTGGTTTCATTCGGCTCCTTTATGGAAGATTGATTTATTTCTATCAGATAAAAAAATGAGATCCATAACATCTATGTTAGCTTTTTACGAATACATCTAAAGCTACTCGCTTTCTAGATGATCCCTCTAGAAGAGGGAGATTCTAGAAAATCTTTCTAGTCTAGTTACTTCGTTCCCTATTTCTACTCGTGGGATCCTGAGGAAAATTTTTTTGTTTCTACCGAGCTGAAAAAAGAAGACGAGGGTTCTAGTAAACTAAAACCATCGTTTTCTAGCTATTTGGCTTCAATCTGCTTTTTACAACGCCAGCGCAAAAAATTGAAGATTTAGTTACGATTGAAAGTTTTGTACTATGATCCATAGATCCTTTATTCATACTCATTCAATTGGAAGAATTGAACCAATCAAAAAAATTATGCTTCTCGACTCCATAATCCAATTTTTTATTAAAATTTTAATGGATGGAAATCGTGAAAATTTATATTATTTCCTCAAATATCCTATTGAGGGGTAAAGTATTAAATCTTTTTAAGAAATAAAGTTTTTTATTAGAATATGAAAAAAAAAGAAAGACCCCTTAACTATTTAAGTTGTTAATAGAACGAATCACACTTTTACCACTAAACTATACCCGCTACATATTCATTATTGGATATGAATGGAATATTTGTCCAACAAAGTAAAAAGACGCGGTCAGGATAGTATCAGAATCATTAAAATTACAAATTACAGCATTAACACGTATTTTGTTCCGCTGCGGCACGGATTTGAAAAAAAAGACTAGTAATTAGTACTATAAGATTACTATATACTAGAATACTCTTACTAGAACACTAGAATAGATTAAGAGTAGATATAGAATCTTAAATCTTACTATTTCAATATAGAATATTATATATTAATTTCGTTGGAACATTGGAACAAAAGAAGTACTGGCCCGGCCAGTACTTAACTAGGCCGGGGAAATGAAGCTTTTGTACAAAATAAAAGAAGTAAGGTATTCTTTCTATTGGAGAAATCCATTTTGGATCATTATCAAAAAAGAAGTAAAATAAAAATTGTTCTCAAAATATTGACTTCATGTGTCATAACGTGTCATATCACATTAGAAATTTCTAATTGGGAATGGGGAGAGATGGCTGAGTGGACTAAAGCGTCGGATTGCTAATCCCTTGTATGAATTTTTCGTACCGAGGGTTCGAATCCCTCTCTCTCCGACTCCCCTAATAACTTGAAATTTTATAATTGGAAGAAATTTCGTTCAATTTTTTTCTGAATTTTTTATCTTTATTTAGTATCTTATTTATTGATACATTTACCTATGAAAAAATAAAGGAAAAACTCAAAACAAATATCATCTAATCTCTTTTTTATTCTTCACGCCCAGGATTGCGTCCCGGATCATTAGATAAGAATCCGAAGATGAAGAGAGAAACAAAGAATATTACTACTGTGTAGACGAAGAGTTTAAGAGTAAGCATTGTACAATCTCCAAGATAAGATCTTTTTTTTTAAGGAAATAGATCACCTATTTTACGACATACACTATACATTATTTTGAACATTATTTTGATATGATGCTCTAAAGATGAAAAAAGGAAGTTTTTTGAAATTCATTTTCACGAATTTTTTTAATATAATTAATAGAATAAGATTCCTATTTCTTCGTTATCAAAAATTTCTTGCCATATATATATATAATTAGATATTGTATGATTGTATGGGATCTTATAAAGGAAAGGTCAGAACAAAAGAAAAAATAAGCTGATTAAAAATTATTGCCCCTTTATTGAAATTCTATAGAAATCTATAGAAAATAGAAGATACCAGAATTTATTTTTTTGAATCGAGGGTTCTTAATGTCGGACTTTTCTAATCTTATGGATTTTTATTCTAAAAATATCCTATTTTTTATCGAAGAAATTAGGAATATGAATTGAATATAGATTTCCTTTTTATCGAAAACTTACAGCAGCTTGCCAAACAAAAGCTAATAGAAAAAAAAATAAAGGTATAACCGGCATAATTTCTACGATTGGATTGAAAAAGGCATAAGCCTCGGGCAATTTGGCGAAGAAAAAACTACTTGAATAAAGGGTAAAATTAAGACAGATACAGATGAAACTAAAGATATTAAACATAACAAACATTTTTTTCTTTTTCTTAAAAATTAAAATGAAATGAGAATAAATTACCAGATTGGATTGAGTTTTTTTTTTAGGGGAAAATGAAAAAGGTAGAAAAAAAAAGAAATTCTGTTTTTCTTTGACTTCTACCCAATAAAGAATTCTTCCTTACATTCTACAATCAAATGAGAATAAAAGAATTCTACTTTCATACAATATCTTAATTCTATTCTATGTAATGATCAATTCCTTTTTCTATATTTCATCCTAGCGACAACATGTCCTATATGTATTTTGGATGGTTATTGACGAATAACAAATATTTCGTTTAATTTTTCTTAGACAAAAAAAAATGGGGCGTGGCCAAGCGGTAAGGCAACGGGTTTTGGTCCCGTTACTCGGAGGTTCGAATCCTTCCGTCCCAGAAAATTTCCGTCAGAAACGAAAAATTCTTCTCTATTGAAATTTCAAATTGAATGAAAAAATAATTCTTTGAATCCTCTTTATTTTCATTCAAAAAAAATCTGAAGAAAATAGATTAATTATAAAATATATCTATTTTTTAGATTCTTTATATTAATATTTTGTTATTAATAAAATCTTCAAATTCTATATATATATTTTTTTTCATATTTTCATATAAAGAAAATTACATGAAAAAAAATATATATAGATATAGGGTTAAATTAAGCGAAAGACTTTCCGGATCAATATCTATCTATCCATAGATAGATAAATGTGGATTATTATGTATCGGTTCAGCCAATGGCTATTCATGATTCTTCCATATTGAATCAATTGTATACGGTTTCAAATTCTAATAAAATTAGAGGATGTTATGGTAAAACTTCGTTTGAAACGATGTGGTAGAAAGCAACGTGCGACTTGAAGGACATGATTGGTTGTGGATTCTGACATCCATCATTTTCTATGCGAATGAAGATGCTCTTGTCTCGACATAGTTTGTTCTGCTAGAAACCTAATTTCATTTGTCTTGGGTTGGTAAATAAAAAGACTAATGGTATAGCATATGATGGAGCTCGAGCAAAACTTATTGATTAATTTATCAGGAGAATAATCTAGGGTTAGTGACAATCAATAAGTTAAACCAACTTTGTAAATATCTCATAAAAAATCTATGATCAATCTAAATATAATTAGAAGAAAAATAGATATGTAAATCTATTTCTAAATATATAGACATATAAAGGGATAGATTCAAATTTGAATGAAAGAAAAAAAGCAAAATTTTTTGATCAAAAATGTATAACAAAGGAATGAATCTTTCGTATTCTTTTTCCCTTTTCCATAGAAAAAACAAAAGGTATGTTGCTGCCTTTTTGAAAAGGAGTAAGGATCATCGAAGTAATGTCTAAACCCAATGATTTCAGATTTCACAAAGTGAAAAGCAAAGACAACGAATTCCGGAACAAGGAAACACTATTTTCACCTGTCTCAACAATTGGATCAGAATGAGTAAAAAAAATAGATCCAAAAGGAGACAAAAAAGAGGTTAGAGACAGCTCAAAAAATTTTAAAGAGTTCCTTTCGAACTCTTTAAAAACTACTTGAGTTAAGAGTACAAATGATATTTCTTTTTTCTGTAAAGAAGCAAAAAGGATTAAATTCTAGTCTAATTCTTTATGGATCTACTTAATCTTTTTATTTCTATCTATATAATATAGATAGAAATTAGGAAATTAGAATACTTTTTTCTTGAGCCGTATGAGGAGAAAACCTCCTATACGTTTCTATGGGGGGCAATTTTTATCTACATCTATCCCAATGAGTCATCTATCGAATCGTTGCAATTGATGTTCGATCCCGAAGAGAAGGAAGAGATCTTCGAAGAGTGGGTTTTTATGATCCGATAAAGAATAAAACTTATTCAAATGTTCCTGCTATTTTATATTTCCTTGAAAAGGGCGCTCAACCCACAGGAACTGTTCATGATATTTTAAGGAAGGCAGAATTCTTTAAAGAAAGTTTCTTTTTACAAAAAAGAAAGGAAAAAAGTAATCAATAAAAAAAGGTAGGATAATTAGTACCTATCTTTGTGTAATTCTTTATTCAAAATTCAAATTCAAAGTTTTTTCTTGTTCTATTAATACTTATCTTCTTTTTTTCTTGCTTCTTTTTGTGTTTTGTGGAACCCCCCCTTTTTTTTGGGGGGGTAATCTTTCTTTTATTTGTATTGTACCTTTCTTTTTTTCGCTCAAATTTCTTATTTCTTTTTTATGTTGTGTTAATCCAACACAAATTTCTATAGAATTCCGTGAAATTTGTTTTCTAACAAGTACATTCATATTGACAATGGTGTCTCGAACAAATAGAATTTGATCGTAGAGAAATAGATCTTTTTATCCCCACTCCCTATTGGTTCTTTTCTTCACTTTAATAAAATAGAAGGGTTTGCTGGATTTATTCTTTTTTTAGACAAATCAAAAAATAAAAAATGTATTTTCTTAGCGAAAATAAAAAAGAAATTGAGAAAATTGATTGGTTTTTCAATTTTCTCATTCTCTTTTGAATCTCTTGTTTTCTGAACCTGATCCGCTTTATATTTTGTTATTTAGATTTGTTGCTAGTTCCATGTTTTGACGCAGTTTAGCAGTACAATTCCCTTATTTTTTTTGATCATATCTACACTTCATCTTTATCCGGGTTGCTAACTCAACGGTAGAGTACTCGGCTTTTAAGTGCGACTATGATCTTTTACACATTTGGATGAAGTAATTCGTCTAGACTTTTGGTAGAGTTTATAAGACCGCGACTGATCCTGAAAGGTAATGAATGGAAAAAAAAGCATGTCGTAAAAAGAATATAAAAAAGAATAATAGAATCATAAAAAAAAGAAATTGAATACTCATAATGGAACATCATAATTTGTCCTTTTTAGAACAATTTTGATGTTTAGTAAAGTATTTGATAGGTGGGTCTAGTAAATAAATGGATAGAGCTTTATGGCTCTAATTTTAGTAATACAAAAAAGCAACGAGCTTATCTTCTTAATTTGAATGATTACCCAATCAAATTACTAATTATACGTTAAAAATAGATTAGTGCCTGATGTGGGAAAAGGTTTTCTTGTGAATTGTGAGTGGACCTTTGATTCTTTTTTTAATCCTAATTATTTTTTAATATGGATTGGAGACGGATGTGTAGAAGAAATAGTATAGTGATAAAAAAGAATTTTTTTTTTCCAAGGTCAAAAGAGTGATTGGGTTGCAAAAATAAAAGATTTTTACCCGCTTTCCTTCTTTTTCTTAATTTTTCTTTTCTTTCTTTTTATTCTAGTTATATTAACAAAGAAACCTAAAATGGATATAAAGATAAAGGGAAAGGAAAAAGATCTGTAGATTGGGCTCTCTGTCTCCGGGGTATATATTCTTTATTTGTTCTTACTTTTCTAGAATATTTTACTTCTTAGATTACCATTACATGATTTACATCACAGTACAGTATATAGTAAAAGAATAAGAAAAGAATAAGATATTTTTATAAAATTTTTATTTTTTATACAGAATAAGAAAAAAAGAGAGAATTTATATATAGAATTTATAAAGTAACAGTAGAGACAGTGCAGAATCTATATATCAATACTAGAAAGATTCTAGATTACTAGATTCTTAGAATTAGAAAATCTTAATACTATTTTAGTATAAGATAAAAAATAGACTATATAAAACATAAAATGTACACATGCGCCGTTCTGACCATATTGCACTATGTATCATTTCATAACACAAGAAGTGCCTCCCTTTTTTGGTTCCAGTAAAAATGTCTGTAAATGACAGAATTACAAAAGATATTTAGATTGAAAAAAGAAACATTTCGTCAACAAAACTTCCTATATCCGCTACTCCTTCAGGAGTCTATTTACTCACTTGCTCATGATCATAGCTTCAAGAGTTTTATTTTTTACGAACCTGTGGAAATTTTTGGTTATGACAAGAAATCTAGTTTAGTACTTGTGAAACGTTTAATTAATCGAATGTATCAACAGAAATCTTTGATTTCTTCGGTGAATTATTCTAATACTTTTTCTTTTCAAATACTATCAGAAGGTTTTGGAGTCGTTCTGGAAATTCCATTATCGTCGCGATTAGTATCTTCCCTTGAAGAAAAAAAAATACCAAAATCTCAGAATTTACGATCTATTCATTCAATATTTCCTTTTTTAGAGGATAAATTCTCACATTTAAATTATGTGTCAGATCTACTAATACCCCATCCCATCCATCTGGAAATCTTGGTTCAAATCCTTCAATGCTGGATCAAAGATGTTCCTTCTTTGCATTTGTTGCGATTGATTTTAAACGAATATCCTAATTTGAAGAGTATAATTACTTCAAAGAAATCCATTCACGTCTTTTCAAAAGGAAATAAAAGATTTTTTTGGTTCCTACATAATTTTTATGTATATGAATGCGAATATCTCTTTCTGTTTCTTCGTAAAAAGTCTTCTTA